ATATGCCTATTATGTATCTGCACCCCTTGGGATCGATAAACCTTTTGAACCTTATTAACCAAAGAGATACGACTTTGCACTATAGTTAGCTCAGCACCAATCAGGAATGCCCAAGGAATTCCAAGAATTCTTGTTATACATTTGTTCCAAGTCTCAATCCTCTTTTCGAGATTCATCGATATTGAATCAATCGAACGCACTTCTAACACCTGTTCCACTTTTGGAAGACCTTGCGTTATATCACCAGATCTTGATTTTTCATATATAAATGTAACTAATGTATCTCCTTCGTAAAGGATTTCCCCATAATGTCCATGAACAGTTGCTCCTGGAGTAGCCAAATAAGGCTTAGCTGATCGTATTACCACAGAGTCAACTTGAAGAATTAGAACTTGACCCGATTTTAAATGCGGTCCTTTTTTGGCTATACATACATTTTCCCAAAGAAACTGCCCAAGACTAACGATTGTAGATGTCTCTTCACAACAATTGTAATGCAGAAAATACCAATTCAAATTGAATGGATTCAAAATGATGTTACTGCAGGAATAGGGATTATAAATTTTACCTTTTTCATCCAGTAAATAATATTTAAGTATTTGAAAAATCTGTTTTAAATTGTCAAGTTGCAAATAGTTAGTTACCAAGATTTGATTATGGGTTATTAAATCGGAAAAGAAATCAAAATTATAAATTGGAAAGCCTGTTCCTAAGGGGCCCAACGGATTCCTAATTGGAATTAGGGGGTCCTCTTTGATTGATTCTTTTATCACATTGGGAGATTTTACATCGTTGAATGGGCCTGTTCGAGAACAATTGGATGATGACAAAATTATCAAAGATTGAGATTCCTTATTTCGATTCAATAACGTATGAATAGTTCCTTGATTTGGATTAAGGGATTCTTGAATCCTTGCCTTGGAATAGGAATAAATGGAAGAAAACGGATTGACATTAGCGCGATCTGATCCATTCTCAGAGATTAATCCTGAACCCGACAGATCATTTCTTTTTCCGGTATACAAAATAGGTGACTTCGCTAAGTCGATTCTTAGAAAATCTCTAATTAAACCATTTGTCCTTATTTCAACAAAGGAAGCACAGGCCTTTTCGATCTTTTTGTCTTGGTCCCAATTCAACACTAAACAAGTCCGAACTAATTGAATACTTGTGTCCCAAATTTCAAGAATTGGGTCGTAATAAAGGATATAGTTGACAACTCGAAGTTGTAGATTATCACTTTCTTGCAAGAGATCCGGTGGGAAAAGTCTTCCTAAATTTATACCATCCGTTTTTTTATATGGGACTACAGGTTGAACCAAAACAAAATATTTTTTTTCATACCTGGAAAGTTTCATTCGTTGGATATAGAGCCAATTTTTCAATTTTTTGTATTCTTTGGAATTTTGTTTTCCCCCTCCTGGTGGTATCAATCGGAATGCCTTGTTTGTCTTTCCAGGAAAATGGATATCTCCAGAAAAGATTATTAGTTTAATTTTTTCTGCTTTTTTCTTCACTCGGACCAATCCACCTACCCGACTTCTTCTATTTAAAGTGATTTGTGTATCTATCCCAATAATACTATTGTGCCGTACCATTATGGAACAAGATTCGGCCAAAATGTGGACTTCCACGGGAATAAAAAAAAACGGATTTACTTCCTTTTGGTATTTTGGCCAAAATACCTTGACTCCTCGATACTCAATCAACTCCTCTTCATTAACGATTGAATTCAGTTCTCTAGTCTCATATTTAGTAAGTCCCGAGCTCTTTCTTATATATCGAGGATCGTCCAAATAAGCAAGAATACTATTTCTACGGAGAATACCATTTCGGGGGATTTCAATTGAGATACCTGAAGAAGGTATTAATTGGTTCTCGCCCTCTTGAATCGATTCGAGTGGGATGATGACTCTATTTCTTCGCCTCTTTGCCAATAAATCCGAATTCCCCTCGAGAACGGCCGGATTTCTGAGATTACAACGACCGGTACATGTCATTCGATTAAGTTCTGAATAATCAGGAATCCTATCTCCTTTTTGATTTTTACCAGAAAAATACGAACTAAAAAATTTGTGTCTCACTTGATTATTAGTTACTGAGGGGTTAGAAATATATCTTCGCTTAACAGAAAGAGAATAAGCGTTCATTTGATCTTGATCCTTGTGGATCGAACAGGGGCCTGGACTGGATCTCCAGGGCTCCCCTAATAATATCCATAAATGACTTGTTTTTGGTAAGAGATGAATATTACCATATGTAAATTCAGGTGCATGGTACACATCGGTATTCCAGTGCATTTCGCCTTCTGAGTCAGAATAAATATGTTTTCGAACCTTCTCTTTCAAATTCAAAGTGGATGTTCTCGCGCGAATCTCAGCAATGACTTGTTCTGATTCTACATATTGATCGTTTTGAACTAAAAGAAAACTTTTGGGCGGAATACACACATTGTGTATAATATCTTCACTTTCAATAGTTACATACAAGTCTCTAGAACATAGAAAAGCAGGATGTCCATGACGTGTACGTGTCGGATGAACCAAATCCTCATTGAATTTTATTTTTCCATTAGAAGGGGCTCGGACATGTTCTGCAGTACCCCCTGTGAATACTCCGCCGGTATGAAAAGTTCTTAATGTTAATTGAGTACCTGGTTCTCCAATAGATTGACCTGCAATAATACCTACAGCTTCTCCCAATTCAACCAGGTCGTCGTGAGCTGGGCTTCGGCCATAGCATAGTTGACAAATCCAAGATGTACTCCTACAAGTAAAGGGGGTTCGAATAGAGATTGGTTGTGCTCTAAAAGTTATGAATCTATTAACAAGTCCAACCCCAATATCTTGATTTCTAGTAGCAATGCATCGCGAACCTATATATATATGATCCGCTAATACACGCCCAATTAATGTTTGGATAAAAATCCTGTCGGTCATCATTCCATTTCGAGGACTTACAGAAATACCTCGGACGGTGCCACAATCTGTTCGACGTACAACAATGTGTTGAACTACTTCAACAAGTCTGCGCGTGAGGTATCCTGCATCTGATGTTCGGATAGCGGTATCCACAACTCCTTTACGGGCTCCGTAGCAAGAAATAATATATTCTGTTAAAGAGAGTCCTTCGCGTAAATTGCTTTGAATGGGTAAATCAATCATTTGACCTTGGGGATCCGACATTAATCCTCTCATACCTACTAATTGATGTACCTGAGATGCATTTCCTCTGGCTCCCGAAAAAGACATTATATGGACTGGATTAAAAGGATCGGTCATCCGAAAATTAGGATTCATTTCTTGTCGCAAATATTCACTTGTGGCATACCAGATCTCGATCGATTGACGTAATTTTTCTACCGCGTGTACATTCCCATAATGATGGTGTTTTTCCAAAATAAAACTTTGTTGTTCAGCGTCTTGAACTAGCCATCTTTTAGAAGGTATTGTTAAAAGATCATCAATTCCTAATGAAATGGATGCGGCGGTAGCTTGTCGGAAACCCAGAGTCTTTACTTGATCCAGGATATGTGATGTATATCCTATTCCATAGTGATCAATAAATCGACTAATAAGTCGTTTCATGGCAGTTCCGTCTATCACTTTATTGTGAAAGACCTGAGTGGGCCGTTCTGCCATCAGTACCTCCATATTGCGCTGAGTAGAATTTGACAATGGGTTTGAGTCAGTGATTGGACAACTTCCTTTTCTAGATCTTGATTCACGTAGAAATTCCGCAATTTTATAGTCCTAGTTAACCCGGCGAGACTCGAATTCCCGCTGGTAGCATAGAATTACAACAGCCCTGCCAAAACCCCTGTATGGCTTCTTCTATTTCTCGATAAAGAGAAATATGCCCAAGAGTGGTTCGAATATATATATAAAGAATTTCTTTTTTTATACTTCTTACTATTAGATAGTGTCCATAAATCTCATAATAGGTCCCCAAAGATTCATAGTGAATTTCAATGGGAGTTTCTCTTGCAGCAATAACGCGTTGATCTAGTCGCCACCGCAGCCACAAAGGACTACCTAAATTGATTCGTTTTTGCCGAAAAGCTCCAATTGCATCATAGGCGTTACAAAAAAACGGTTCTTTTTTTTTTGTATACTTATAGTTATTATCTTCATTTTGATAGTTTCTACCATTACACGGATTATACCTATTTACACAAATACCCCGACGATTTCCACTCGTTAAGACATAGAGTCCACTAAGCATATCTTGAGTTGGTGCAGAAATGGGATCTCCAATAGTTGGAGACAAAAGATTCATATGAGAAAACATAAGTAAACGTGCCTCTGCTTGAGCCTCCAAAGATAAAGGCACATGAACAGCCATTTGATCCCCGTCAAAGTCCGCATTGAAGCCCTTACAAACTAATGGGTGTAAACAAATAGCGCGCCCTTCTACTAAAATGGGGAGGAATGCCTGTATGCCTAATCTATGCAGAGTAGGCGCTCTATTCAGCAATACAGGATGGTCATCCAGAATTTCTTGAAGTATTTCCCATACAATTGGTTTTTTTTTACGAATTTGACTCTTAGCAACTCCGATGTTCGAAGCAAGATGTTTTCTAATTAGGTCACGAATTACAAATGCCTGGAAAAGTTCTATTGCTATTTCGCGAGGCAATCCACATCGATGTAATGAAAGTGAAGGGCCCACGACAATCACTGACCGCCCTGAATAATCGACGCGTTTACCAAGCAGAGTCTCGCGAACTCTTCCTTCTTTGCCTTCAATTACATCTGAAAGCGACTTGTAAACTCTATTATGATCATCCCTCATTGGTTGTCCGCAGATTCCATTATCAAGAAGTGCATCCACTGCTTCTTGTAGCAATTTTTCCTGAGATATTATTAATTCTTCTGGCGTAGCTATACTTGTCGTTAATAGATCTGTAAGAGTATTATTCCGATAGATAATTCTTCTATAGATTTCATTAATATCCGAGGTCACCAGTTTATCCTCATCTATATGATAAATTGGTCTCA